GCTAGCGTAGCTTAATACAAAGCATAACACTGAAGATGTTAAGATGGGCCCTGAGAAGCTCCGCATGCACAAAGGCATGGTCCTGACCTTACTATCAGCTTTAGCCCAACTTACACATGCAAGTCTCCGCATCCCCGTGAGTATGCCCTCAATCCCCCGCCCGGGGACGAGGAGCGGGCATCAGGCACAAAATTTTAGCCCAAGACGCCTAGCCAAGCCACACCCCCAAGGGAATTCAGCAGTGATAAACATTAAGCCATAAGTGAAAACTTGACTCAGTCAAGGCTAAGAGGGCCGGTAAAACTCGTGCCAGCCACCGCGGTTAAACGAGAGGCCCTAGTTAATAGTATTACGGCGTAAAGGGTGGTTAAGGAGAGCAACATAATAGAGCCAAATGGCCCTTTGGCCGTCATACGCTTCTAGGTGTCCGAAGCCCAACCACACGAAAGTAGCTTTAATAAAATCCACCTGACCCCACGAAAGCTAAGAAACAAACTGGGATTAGATACCCCACTATGCTTAGCTATAAACCCAGATATCCAACTACAATTAGATATCCGCCAGGGTACTACGAGCATCAGCTTGAAACCCAAAGGACCTGACGGTGCCTTAGACCCCCCTAGAGGAGCCTGTTCTAGAACCGATAACCCCCGTTAAACCTCACCACTTCTAGCCACCCCAGCCTATATACCGCCGTCGCCAGCTTACCCTGTGAAGGTAACAAAAGTAAGCAAAATGGGCACAACCCAGAACGTCAGGTCGAGGTGTAGCGCACGAAGTGGGAAGAAATGGGCTACATTTTCTATTATAGAACACTACGAATACGCAACATGAAATAGTGCTTGAAGGAGGATTTAGTAGTAAAAAGGAAACAGAGTGTCCTTTTGAACTCGGCTCTAAGGCGCGTACACACCGCCCGTCACTCTCCCCTGTCGAAATGCAATAAAGATATGTAACAAAAAAGCACTGACAAGGGGAGGCAAGTCGTAACATGGTAAGTGTACCGGAAGGTGCACTTGGATTAAACTCAGGGCGTGGCTGAGTTAGCTAAGCATCTCACTTACACCGAGAAGACATCCATGCAAGTTGGATCACCCTGAGCCAAACAGCTAGCCTGACCACCAATTTAACCCAACAATATTCATAACAAAACATAATTTGACCCCGAAAATTAAACCATTTTTTTACCTGAGTATGGGAGACAGAAAAGGTTCAACCCAGAGCGATAGAAAAAGTACCGCAAGGGAAAGCTGAAAGAGAAATGAAATAACCCATATAAGCACTAAAAAACAAAGACTAGACCTTGTACCTTTTGCATCATGATTTAGCCAGTACCCTCGAGCAAAGAGACCTTTAGTTTGAAACCCCGAAACCAGGTGAGCTACCCCGAGACAGCCTATATAATTTAGGGCTAACCCGTCTCTGTGGCAAAAGAGTGGGAAGAGCTCCGGGTAGAAGTGACAGACCTACCGAACCTGGTGATAGCTGGTTACCTGAGAAATGGATAGAAGTTCAGCCCCATATGCCCCAAACCAAGACCTTATTTAAGATACTAGGGAAATGTATGGGAGTTAGTTAAAGGGGGTACAGCCCCTCTAACAAAGGATACAACCTTTACAGGAGGATAAAGATCATAATATTTAAAACACACTGTTCTAGTGGGCCTAAAAGCAGCCATCTAAACAGAAAGCGTTAAAGCTCAGACAGAAAAAAGTTTATTATACCGATAAAAAATCTTATTCCCCTAACAATTATCAGGCTATCCCATGCCTACATGGAAGAAATTATGCTAAAATGAGTAACAAGAAGATTTGTTCTTCTCCAGGCGCAAGTGTACACCAGATCGGACAAGCCACTGGAAATTAACGAACCCAAATAAAGAGAGTACTGCGGACAATAAAAAAACCAAGAAAATCCCGCAATTAAGTAATCGTTAACCCCACACTGGAGCGCCATATTAAAGGAAAGACTAAAAGAAAGGGAAGGAACTCGGCAAACACAAGCCTCGCCTGTTTACCAAAAACATCGCCTCCTGCAAATAAATTAAGTATAGGAGGTCCAGCCTGCCCAGTGACTACGGGTTCAACGGCCGCGGTATTTTGACCGTGCAAAGGTAGCGCAATCACTTGTCTTTTAAATAGAGACCTGTATGAATGGCTAAACGAGGGCTTAACTGTCTCCCCCTTCCAGTCAGTGAAATTGATCTATCCGTGCAGAAGCGGGTATAATTCTACAAGACGAGAAGACCCTTTGGAGCTTAAGGTACAAAATTCAACCACGTCAAACAACCAAATAAAAGGCAAAAACTTAGTGAAGAATGAAATTTTACCTTCGGTTGGGGCGACCGCGGAGGAAAAACCAGCCTCCGAGTGGAATGGGGTAATCCCCTAAAACCAAGAGAGACATCTCTAAGCCGCAGAACATCTGACCATAAATGATCCGGCCGAACAGCCGATCAACGAACCAAGTTACCCTAGGGATAACAGCGCAATCCTCTCCCAGAGTCCATATCGACGAGGGGGTTTACGACCTCGATGTTGGATCAGGACATCCTAATGGTGCAGCCGCTATTAAGGGTTCGTTTGTTCAACGATTAAAGTCCTACGTGATCTGAGTTCAGACCGGAGCAATCCAGGTCAGTTTCTATCTGTAACGCTACTTTTCCTAGTACGAAAGGATCGGAAAAGAGGGGCCTATACTTAAAGCACGCCCCACCCCTAATTAATGAAAACAAATAAATTAAACAAAGGGAGGGCCAAAACCCCTGCCGCCCAAAACAAGGGCATACTGGGGTGGCAGAGCATGGTAAATTGCGAAAGGCCTAAGCCCTTTAGACCAGAGGTTCAAATCCTCTTCCCAGTTTATGTTAAACACTCTAATAAGTCACCTAATTAATCCCCTAGCCTATATTGTGCCAGTATTACTAGCAGTAGCCTTTCTGACCCTTATTGAACGAAAAGTTCTAGGATATATGCAACTACGAAAAGGACCTAATGTAGTAGGACCTTACGGCCTACTTCAGCCCATTGCTGATGGAGTTAAATTATTTATTAAGGAACCCGTACGCCCCTCTACATCATCCCCATTTTTATTTTTAGCAACTCCAATTCTTGCCTTTACGCTAGCCATAACGCTATGGGCACCCATACCCATACCACACCCAGTTATTGATTTAAATTTAGGAGTCTTATTTATTCTTGCCCTATCAAGCCTGGCCGTGTACTCTATCCTAGGATCAGGATGGGCATCAAATTCAAAGTATGCCCTAATTGGAGCTCTTCGAGCAGTAGCTCAAACAATTTCTTATGAAGTAAGTCTTGGGCTGATCCTCTTATCAGTAATTATTTTTTCAGGGGGATACACCCTTCAAACATTTAATACAGCCCAAGAAAGCATCTGACTCCTAGCCCCTGCCTGGCCCCTAGCTGCAATATGATATATCTCAACCCTAGCCGAGACAAACCGGGCACCATTTGATTTAACAGAAGGGGAATCGGAACTAGTCTCGGGCTTTAATGTAGAATATGCAGGAGGACCCTTCGCCCTATTTTTCCTCGCCGAGTATGCAAATATTTTATTAATAAATACCCTATCAGCCGTATTATTTTTGGGCACCTCACATTTTCCCCACATGCCAGAACTAACAACAATTGGCCTTATAAGTAAAGCCGCACTCCTGTCTATTATATTTTTATGAGTACGGGCCTCATACCCGCGATTTCGGTACGACCAATTAATACACCTCGTATGAAAAAATTTCCTCCCCCTAACACTTGCCCTGGTTTTGTGACACACCGCCCTGCCAATTGCACTAGCAGGTCTCCCCCCACAACTCTAGCCCAGGAACTGTGCCCGAATGCTCAGGGACCACTTTGATAGAGTGGCTCATAGGGGTTAAAATCCCCTCAGTTCTTAGAAAGAAGGGGGTCGAACCCATGCCCAAGAGATCAAAACTCTTAGTGCTTCCTCTACACCACTTTCTAAGATTGAGTCAGCTAATTAAGCTTTCGGGCCCATACCCCGAACATGACGGTTAAAGTCCCTCCTCCATCAATGAACCCCTACGTACTTATAATTCTTCTATCTAGCCTAGGACTAGGGACCACCCTAACCTTTGCCAGCTCCCACTGACTGCTAGCCTGAATAGGCCTAGAAATTAACACTCTAGCAATTGTCCCCCTAATGGCACAGCACCACCACCCCCGGGCGGTAGAAGCCACTACAAAATATTTCCTCACCCAGGCTACCGCGGCAGCAATAATCCTGTTCGCAAGTACAACAAATGCTTGAATTACAGGGGAGTGGGACATAAATAATATATCAAACCCCATTGCTAGCGCAATAATTATTACTGCTCTAGCACTAAAAATTGGATTAGCACCAATGCACTTCTGGATGCCAGAAGTTCTCCAAGGGTTAGACCTTTTAACGGGCTTAATTTTGTCCACCTGACAAAAACTTGCCCCGCTTGCCCTCATCATTCAAATAGCCCAAGCCATTGACCCACTGTTATTAACAGCGCTAGGGCTCATATCTACGCTAGTAGGAGGATGAGGCGGACTTAATCAAACCCAGCTCCGAAAAATCTTAGCCTACTCCTCCATCGCCCATATAGGCTGAATACTAATTATTCTCCAATATGCCCCCCAACTCACACTACTTGCATTGGGAACCTACATCTTTATGACCTCCGCAGCATTTCTTACATTAAAATTATTATCCGCCACAAACATTAATACCCTCGCGATAGCCTGATCAAATAGTCCGATTTTGACAATAACTACTGCCCTAGTTCTATTGTCCCTTGGGGGGCTCCCCCCACTAACGGGATTTATACCAAAATGACTAATTCTTCAAGAACTAACAAAACAAGATCTCCCAACTACCGCCACAATTATGGCCCTGGCCGCCCTACTTAGCCTATATTTTTATCTACGACTATGCTACGCAATGACGCTAACCATCTCCCCAAATAACACCAACTCAACTACCCCCTGACGGGTTAAAACAACCCAAGCCTCCCTGCCACTAACCGTCTCCACCACAATTGCACTCGGCCTCCTACCCATAACCCCAGCTATTTTAATATTAGCTACCTAGGGACTTAGGATAGCATTAGACCAAGAGCCTTCAAAGCTCTAAGCAGAAGTGAAAATCTTCTAGTCCCTGGCTAAGACCTACAAGAGTTTATCTTGCATTTTCTAATTGCAAATCAAATGTTTTTGTTAAACTAAGGCCTTACTAGATGGGAAGGCCTCGATCCTACAAACTCTTAGTTAACAGCTAAGTGCTCAAGCCAGCGAGCATCCATCTACTTTTCCCGCCGTAGGCCGAGTAAGGCGGGAAAAGCCCCGGCAGACTATTAATCTACGTCTCTGGATTTGCAATCCAACATGTTACTTCACCACGGGGCTGGTGGTAGGAAGAGGACTTAAACCTCTGTCTTCGGGGCTACAACCCACCGCCTAAACACTCGGCTACCCTACCTGTGGCAATTACGCGCTGATTCTTTTCTACAAACCACAAAGACATTGGCACCCTTTATCTTGTATTTGGTGCCTGAGCCGGAATAGTGGGGACTGCTTTAAGCCTCCTTATTCGAGCTGAATTAAGCCAACCCGGATCACTTCTTGGTGATGATCAAATTTATAATGTCATTGTTACTGCCCATGCCTTCGTAATAATTTTCTTTATAGTAATGCCAATTCTCATTGGCGGATTTGGGAATTGACTTGTGCCACTAATAATTGGAGCGCCTGATATAGCATTCCCACGAATAAACAACATAAGCTTCTGACTTCTGCCCCCATCATTTCTACTGCTTCTAGCCTCTTCTGGCGTTGAGGCGGGGGCTGGAACCGGATGAACTGTTTACCCCCCTCTAGCAGGGAATCTTGCCCATGCAGGAGCATCAGTAGACCTAACAATTTTTTCACTTCACTTGGCAGGTGTTTCCTCAATTCTAGGAGCAATTAACTTTATTACCACAACTATTAATATAAAACCTCCAGCCATCTCCCAATATCAGACACCCCTCTTTGTATGAGCCGTGCTTGTGACAGCTGTACTCCTTCTTCTATCTCTTCCGGTCCTAGCCGCCGGAATTACAATGCTCCTGACAGACCGTAATCTAAATACCACATTCTTTGATCCGGCAGGGGGAGGTGACCCAATTTTATACCAACATCTATTCTGATTTTTTGGTCACCCAGAAGTCTATATTCTTATTTTACCAGGATTTGGTATTATCTCACATGTCGTAGCCTACTATGCCGGTAAAAAAGAACCATTTGGTTACATAGGAATAGTCTGAGCCATAATGGCCATCGGCCTTTTAGGATTTATTGTATGAGCTCACCACATGTTTACTGTCGGAATAGACGTAGACACCCGTGCCTATTTTACGTCCGCAACAATAATTATTGCTATTCCAACAGGGGTAAAGGTATTTAGCTGACTTGCCACACTTCACGGAGGCTCAATCAAATGAGAAACACCCATATTATGAGCACTGGGCTTCATCTTCCTATTTACAGTAGGAGGCCTCACAGGAATTGTTCTGGCCAACTCCTCACTTGATATTGTTCTCCACGACACGTATTATGTAGTTGCACACTTCCATTATGTACTTTCAATGGGGGCCGTATTCGCTATTATAGCAGCATTTGTGCATTGATTCCCGCTATTTTCAGGTTATACCCTAAATGACACCTGAACAAAAATTCACTTCGGAGTAATATTTATTGGTGTTAACCTGACATTCTTCCCACAACATTTCCTTGGGCTGGCAGGAATGCCACGACGGTACTCTGACTACCCAGACGCCTACGCCCTGTGAAATACAGTGTCATCTATTGGATCACTCATTTCTCTAGTGGCAGTAATTATATTCCTCTTTATCCTCTGAGAAGCCTTTGCTGCTAAACGGGAGGTATCCTCAGTAGAAATGACTATGACGAATGTCGAGTGACTTCACGGTTGCCCACCCCCATACCACACATTTGAAGAACCCGCATTCGTCCAAGTTCAATCAAACTAACGAGAAAGGAAGGAATTGAACCCCCGTATACTGGTTTCAAGCCAGTCACATAACCACTCTGTCACTTTCTTCTAAAGACATTAGTAAAATGTAGATTACACCACCTTGTCAAGGTGGTATCGCAGGTTAAATCCCTGCATGTCTTATAAACCCAAACTTAATGGCACACCCCACACAACTAGGATTCCAAGATGCGGCATCACCCGTTATAGAAGAGCTTCTTCACTTCCATGATCATGCCCTAATAATTGTATTCTTAATTAGCACCTTAGTGCTTTATATTATTATTGCGATGGTTTCAACCAAGCTAACAAACAAGTATATCTTAGACTCCCAGGAAATCGAAATTGTATGAACCATTTTACCAGCTGTGATTCTAGTTCTAATTGCCCTACCGTCCCTTCGAATTTTATATCTTATAGACGAGATTAATGACCCCCATCTAACAATTAAAGCAATGGGACATCAATGATACTGAAGCTACGAATATACAGACTATGAAGACCTGGGCTTTGACTCCTATATAATTCCAACCCAGGACCTTACTCCGGGCCAATTTCGGCTTCTAGAAACAGATCATCGAATAGTCGTACCGATAGAGTCCCCAATTCGTGTCCTAGTATCCGCTGAAGACGTACTACACTCATGGGCTGTCCCATCCCTGGGCGTAAAAATAGACGCAGTACCCGGCCGGTTAAACCAAACCGCTTTCATTGCCTCACGCCCAGGCGTATTTTATGGACAATGCTCTGAAATTTGTGGTGCTAACCACAGCTTTATACCTATTGTAGTTGAAGCCGTCCCACTAGAACATTTCGAAAGCTGATCCTCCCTCATGCTAGAAGACGCCTCACTAGAAAGCTAATTATTGGACAAAGCGTTGGCCTTTTAAGCCAAAGTTTGGTGACTACCGACCACCTCTAGTGAAATGCCCCAATTAAACCCCAACCCCTGGTTTGCTATTCTAGTATTCTCGTGAATTATTTTCCTTACTATTATCCCAACTAAAGTTTTAAATCATACGACACCCAATGAACCCGCCCCAATAAGCGAAGAAAAACATAAAACTGAGCCTTGAGACTGACCATGATAATGAGCTTCTTTGACCAATTTGCAAGCCCTTCCTTCCTGGGTATCCCACTCATTGCCGTTGCAATTGCACTCCCATGGGTGCTATTCCCAACCCCCCCATCTCGATGACTAAATAATCGCCTAATTACTCTACAAACATGATTTATTAACCGCTTTACTAACCAGCTGCTTCTTCCTCTAAATGTAGGGGGGCATAAATGAGCCCTCTTATTCGCCTCACTAATAGTATTTCTTATTACCATTAATATGCTCGGCCTACTTCCATATACCTTTACCCCTACAACACAGCTATCATTAAACATAGGACTTGCGGTACCACTGTGATTGGCCACAGTAATTATTGGAATGCGAAATCAGCCAACAGTAGCTCTAGGACATCTTTTACCAGAAGGTACCCCCGTGCCCCTAATCCCAGTACTAATTATTATCGAAACAATTAGTCTATTTATTCGACCATTAGCCCTCGGAGTGCGACTCACGGCCAACTTAACTGCAGGTCACCTATTAATTCAACTTATTGCCACAGCTGTATTTGTACTTATACCAATAATACCAACGGTAGCAATCTTAACTGCCGCCGTTCTACTCCTGCTCACACTTCTAGAGGTCGCAGTAGCAATAATCCAAGCCTATGTATTTGTTCTACTTTTAAGCCTATATCTACAAGAAAACGTTTAATGGCACACCAAGCGCATGCATATCATATGGTTGACCCCAGCCCATGACCTCTAACCGGAGCTGTCGGTGCTCTACTAATAACATCCGGCCTAGCAATCTGGTTTCACTTCCACTCAACAACACTTATAACTCTCGGACTGATCCTTCTCCTTCTTACAATATTTCAATGATGGCGGGATATTATTCGAGAAGGGACCTTTCAAGGCCACCACACGCCCCCTGTACAAAAAGGCCTGCGTTATGGTATGATCCTATTCATCACTTCAGAAGTATTCTTCTTCCTAGGATTCTTTTGAGCTTTCTACCACTCAAGTCTAGCCCCAACCCCTGAACTAGGGGGATGCTGACCCCCCACAGGAATTACTACCCTAGACCCATTTGAAGTCCCTCTTCTTAATACAGCTGTACTACTAGCATCGGGAGTAACAGTTACATGAGCCCATCACAGCATCATAGAAGGTGAGCGTAAACAGGCCATTCAATCGCTTGCACTTACGATTTTACTAGGGCTATATTTCACTGCACTACAAGCCATCGAATATTACGAAGCACCTTTTACAATTGCAGACGGAGTCTATGGCTCTACATTCTTCGTAGCTACAGGATTTCACGGACTACACGTCATTATTGGGTCAACCTTCTTAGCCGTATGCCTTCTCCGCCAAATTCAGTACCATTTTACATCTGAACACCACTTCGGCTTCGAGGCCGCTGCCTGATATTGACACTTTGTTGACGTAGTGTGACTATTCCTCTACGTCTCCATCTATTGATGAGGCTCATATCTTTCTAGTATTAAAGTTAGTACAAGTGACTTCCAATCATTTAGTCTTGGTTAAACCCCAGGGAAAGATAATGAATTTAATTACAACTATTCTTGTTATTACAATAACCTTATCCTCAGTTTTAGCAATTGTATCTTTCTGACTACCACAAATAAACCCAGACGCAGAGAAACTTTCCCCGTACGAATGCGGATTTGATCCTCTGGGGTCCGCACGATTACCGTTCTCCCTACGATTTTTTCTAGTCGCTATCTTGTTTCTCCTATTTGATCTGGAAATTGCACTCCTTCTTCCCCTGCCCTGAGGAGACCAGCTCCACAACCCAACAGGAACATTTTTTTGAGCAACCTCAGTTCTCATTTTATTAACCTTAGGACTAGTCTACGAGTGGACCCAAGGCGGCCTAGAATGGGCAGAATAAGGGAGTTAGTCCAAAGCAAGACCTCTGATTTCGGCTCAGAAAATTGTGGTTTAAGTCCACGACCCCCTTATGACACCAGTACATTTCAGTTTTAGCTCAGCATTCATCCTAGGGCTAATGGGTTTAGCATTCCATCGAACCCATCTACTCTCGGCACTTTTATGTTTAGAAGGGATAATATTATCCTTATTTATTGCACTAGCCCTGTGAGCCCTTCAATTCGAGTCCACAAGCTTCTCAACTGCCCCCATGCTCCTTCTAGCTTTCTCAGCCTGCGAAGCAAGCACGGGCCTCGCACTATTAGTAGCTACAGCCCGGACCCACGGAACTGACCGACTACAAAATCTTAATCTCTTACAATGCTAAAAGTTCTAATCCCAACAATTATATTATTCCCAACAATCTGACTAGTTTCTCCTAAATGACTTTGAACAGCTACAATTACGCACAGCCTCTCAATTGCTCTTGTTAGCCTTTCATGATTAAAGTGGACGTCAGAAACTGGATGAACCTCATCAAATGCATATCTAGCTACAGACCCCCTCTCAATCCCCCTATTAGTGCTAACATGTTGGCTTCTTCCATTAATAGTTTTAGCTAGCCAAAATCACATTAACCCAGAACCTGTCACCCGGCAACGCCTGTATATTTCACTTTTGGCCTCTTTACAAACTTTTCTAATTATAGCATTTGGTGCCACAGAAATCATTATATTTTATATCATGTTTGAAGCTACGCTCATTCCAACCCTTATTATTATTACCCGGTGAGGAAACCAAACCGAACGACTTAACGCAGGAACCTACTTTCTATTCTATACCTTAGCAGGCTCGCTACCCCTTCTAGTTGCTCTACTTCTGCTACAACAATCTACAGGTACCCTGTCCATGCTAGTAATCCAGTATTCTCAACCGTTACTACTGAACTCCTGAGGCCATAAGATCTGATGGGCTGGCTGTCTAATTGCATTCCTGGTAAAAATACCCCTTTACGGCGTACACCTATGACTCCCAAAGGCACATGTAGAAGCCCCTGTCGCAGGGTCAATAGTACTAGCAGCAGTACTATTAAAACTCGGGGGATACGGGATAATACGAATAATAATTATGCTAGACCCACTGTCAAAAGAACTAGTATACCCGTTCATCATTCTAGCGCTATGGGGGATTATTATAACAGGATCTATCTGCTTACGCCAAACAGATCTAAAATCACTAATCGCTTATTCATCTGTCAGCCATATAGGACTTGTAGCAGGAGGCATCCTAATTCAAACCCCCTGAGGGTTCTCGGGGGCAATCATTTTAATAATTGCCCACGGACTAGTTTCCTCTATACTATTCTGCCTGGCCAACACCGCCTACGAACGAACCCATAGTCGCACCATAATCCTTGCCCGAGGACTACAAATGATTTTTCCCTTGACAGCAGTGTGGTGATTCATTGCCAATCTTGCCAACTTAGCACTGCCCCCTCTGCCAAACCTTATGGGAGAACTTATAATTATTACAACCCTATTTAACTGATCCCCATGAACCATCGCCCTCACAGGGACAGGGACATTAATTACGGCAGGTTACTCCCTCTACCTATTCCTGATATCTCAACGAGGCCCAACACCAAGCCATATTATAAAACTCCCACCCTTCCACACTCGAGAACACCTATTAATAGCCCTACACCTAATCCCAGTAATTCTTCTTGTAATCAAGCCGGAACTTATGTGGGGCTGATGTTATTAGTAAGTATAGTTTAACTAAAATATTAGATTGTGATTCTAAAGACAGGGGTTAGAGTCCCCTTACTCACCAAGGAAGGACAGAAATCAATAAGTACTGCTAATCCTTATGCACCGCGGTTAAAGTCCGCGGCTTCCTCACGCTTCTGAAGGATAACAGTTCATCCATTGGTCTTAGGAACCAAAAACTCTTGGTGCAAATCCAAGTGGAAGCTATGAATTCAACAACCTTAATTATATCCTCCTCACTCATTTTAGTCATCACAGTCCTTGTTTACCCGCTATTAACAACACTAAACCCCAAACCCCAAAATCCGGAGTGAGCAAGCACACATGTTAAAAATGCCGTTAGCACTGCGTTCTTCGTTAGCCTGTTGCCCCTCATAATCTTTTTAGACCAGGGGATAGAAAGCGTTACTACGAGCTGACACTGAATAAATACCCATGTATTCGATACAAATATTAGCTTTAAATTTGATCACTACTCCCTTATTTTCACCCCTATTGCCCTCTATGTTACCTGATCAATTCTAGAATTTGCGATGTGGTATATACACTCTGACCCTAGCATAAACCGATTCTTCAAATACCTACTCCTATTCCTGGTGGCTATAATTATTCTTGTTACGGCTAACAATATATTTCAGCTATTTATTGGCTGAGAGGGGGTAGGAATTATATCCTTTCTACTAATCGGATGATGATATGGGCGAGCAGATGCAAACACTGCAGCCCTCCAAGCCGTAATCTATAACCGAGTCGGTGACATTGGGTTAATTATTAGCATGGCCTGATTTGCAATAAACTTTAATTCCTGAGAAATCCAACAGATTTTCTTCTTATCAAAAAATTTTGACATAACAGTCCCCTTAATTGGACTAATCCTTGCAGCAACAGGAAAATCGGCCCAATTTGGCCTACATCCGTGGCTACCATCTGCCATGGAGGGCCCTACGCCAGTATCTGCCCTACTGCACTCAAGTACCATAGTTGTTGCCGGAATCTTTTTACTAATTCGCCTACACCCCCTCATAGAAAATAATGAAACTGCGCTGACAATCTGCCTTTGCCTAGGAGCCCTAACCACATTATTTACCGCCACCTGTGCCCTAACCCAAAATGACATTAAAAAAATCGTAGCCTTTTCTACATCCAGCCAACTTGGCCTAATAATAGTGACAATTGGACTAAATCAACCACAACTGGCATTCCTTCACATCTGCACACATGCCTTCTTTAAAGCCATACTGTTCCTCTGCTCCGGGTCAATTATTCACAGCTTAAACGATGAGCAAGACATTCGAAAAATGGGAGGCCTTCACAACCTAATGCCCGCAACCTCAACCTATCTTACAATTGGAAGCCTAGCATTAACAGGAACTCCATTCCTAGCAGGATTCTTTTCAAAAGATGCCATTATTGAAGCCCTAAACACCTCCTACCTAAACGCCTGAGCCCTCACCCTTACACTAATCGCCACATCCTTTACCGCTGTCTATAGCTTCCGAGTTGTATTCTTTGTAACCATGGGGTCGCCACGATTCCTGCCACTATCCTTAATTAATGAAAACAACCCCCTAGTAATTAACCCAATCAAACGGCTTGCCTGAGGAAGCATTATTGCAGGACTTATTATTACATCCAATTTCCTGCCCTCAAAAACGCCAATTATAACTATACCCATCACCCTAAAAATAGCAGCCCTGGTAGTTACCATCACTGGATTACTAGTAGCCATAGAACTTACAGCCATAACCAATAAGCAAGTTAAAATTACCCCTACAATGTCCCTCCATAACTTTTCGAATATACTAGGCTACTTCCCTACAATAATTCACCGACTCCCCCCAAAACTCAACCTAGCCCTAGGCCAATCAATTGCCACCAAGCTTGACCAAACATGGTTTGAAATCTCAGGGCCAAAAGGACTAGCTTTTACCCAAATAATAATATCAAAAATTACAAGTGATATTCAACGGGGCATAATCAAAACATACCTCACCATCTTTCTACTAACCATGACCCTGGCTATTCTCGTAACTATTATTTAGACTGCCCGAAGAGTACCACGACTTAATCCCCGAGTAAGCTCTAACACTACAAGCAAGGTTAAAAGCAGCACCCAAGCACAGATAACTAATATTGCCCCACCAAAAGAATACATAACAGCCACACCGCTCACATCGCCCCGCAACACAGAAAACTCTTTTAATTCATCAATAATTACTCAAGAGCCCTCGTATCAGCCCCCTCAAAACACCACGGCCATTAAAACAACCCCTAATAAATAAACCAAAACATAACCAGCAACAGAACGACTCCCCCAGGCTTCTGGAAAAGGCTCGGCAGCCAGGGCCGCTGAATAAGCAAACACCACAAGCATGCCCCCCAAATAAATTAAAAAAAGAACTAAAGATAGAAAAGATCCCCCACACCCGACCAAAATTCCACACCCTACTCCTGCCGCAACTACCAAGCCCAAAGCAGCAAAGTAAGGAGTTGGGTTGGAAGCAACAGCAATTAAACCCACAATTAAAGCTACCAGTAATATAAACATAAAATAGGTCATAATTCTTGCTCGGACTTTAACCGAGACCAATGACTTGAAGAACCACCGTTGTAGTTCAACTACAAGAACTAATGGCAAGCCTACGAAAAACCCACCCCCTAATGAAAATCGCCAATGATGCGCTAGTTGATTTACCAACACCCTCTAATATTTCAGTATGATGAAACTTTGGGTCCCTATTAGGACTATGCTTAATTGCACAAATCCTGACGGGATTATTCCTCGCCATACACTATACTTCTGACATCTCAACCGCATTCTCGTCAGTAGCTCACATTTGCCGAGACGTCAACTACGGCTGATTTATCCGAAATATACACGCTAACGGTGCATCTTTCTTTTTTATCTGTATTTACATACATGTTGCCCGAGGCCTATATTACGGATCCTACCTGTATAAAGAAACTTGAAACATCGGAGTAGTTCTCCTCCTACTAGTTATAATGACAGCCTTCGTCGGCTACGTATTACCATGAGGACAGATGTCTTTCTGAGGGGCTACCGTGATTACAAATTTACTATCAGCAGTCCCCTACATGGGGGACACCCTTGTTCAATGAATCTGAGGGGGCTTTTCAGTTGATAATGCAACACTTACACGATTCTTCGCATTCCACTTCCTACTCCCATTCATCATCGCCGCCGCAACCGTCATTCACCTCTTATTTCTACACGAAACAGGATCTAATAATCCGGCCGGACTTAACTCTGATGCGGATAAAATTTCCTTTCACCCTTACTTTTCATATAAAGATCTTCTCGGCTTCGTACTAATATTATTGGCCCTTACATCATTGGCCCTATTCTCCCCTAATTTATTAGGAGATCCGGACAATTTTACACCAGCCAACCCCATAGTAACTCCACCACATATTAAACCAGAGTGATACTTCCTGTTTGCCTACGCCATCCTACGATCTATTCCCAACAAACTAGGAGGTGTTCTGGCCCTATTATTCTCCATCTTAATCCTAATAGTAGTTCCTATTTTACATACCTCTAAACAACGCGGGTTAACATTCCGCCCCCTCACCCAATTCCTATTCTGGACCCTAGTGGCAGACATACTTATTCTCACATGAATTGGGGGTATGCCCGTAGAACACCCATATGTTATTATTGGACAAATTGCATCAGTCCTATATTTTGCACTTTTCCTGGTCCTTATTCCACTAGCAGGATGACTGGAAAATAAAGCACTAAAATGAGCTTGCCCTAGTAGCTTAGTCTAAAAGCATCGGTCTTGTAATCCGAAGATCGGAGGTTAAATTCCCCCCTAGCGCCCAGAAAAGAGAGATTTTAACTCCCACCCCTGGCTCCCAAAGCCAGAATTCTAAATTAAACTATCTTCTGATAGTGACATGTATGATCTAATACATAATATGTATATATTACATTATGTATTAGTACTAATATATGTATTATCACCATTCATTTATTTTAACCCCAAAGCAAGTACTAACGTTTAAGACGTACATTAACCATTTTTAAAAGATTCAATAATAATTTATTTTAATACTGGATGAATTATTCCCTAAATTATGGATCTCAAATTTCCTCGTGAAATATCCAACTAAAATTGTTTTAGTATATTTTAGTAGTGAGAGCCCACCAACCAATCTACATTAATGCATATTATCCGTGATAGAACCAGGGACACTTAACTAAGTTAAGGTATTTTATGAATTATTCCTTGTATCTTGGTTTCTATCTCAGGTATTTTAAGTGTAACCCCACTATTCTTAACTACAATTGCATCCGGTTACTGGTGTAATTACATACTCCTCGTTACCCAACATGCCGGGCATTCTTTTATATGCATAGGGTTCTCTTTTTAGGTTTCCTTTCACCTTGCATATCAGAGTGCAAGCACAATTGATAGATTAAGGTAGAACACTTTCCTTGCTTAAGTCAAAGTAGGTCAATTATTAAAAGACATAACTCAAGAGTAACATATTACTAACTCAAGTGCATAACACATTCATTCCTTCTTCAACTGACCCCTATATAGATGCCCCCCCTTTTGGCTTCTGCGCGACAAACCCCCCTACCCCCTACGCTCAGCAAATCCTGTTATCCTTGTCAAACCCCTAAACCAAGGAAGGCTCGAGAGCGTGCAGACTAACAAGTTGGGGTATGAGTTAGCCATGCGCGTTGTATATATATACATGCACATCGCTTTAACTTATTACATAAAATTCCGCCAAATTTTAGCCTAACGGACCCTATTGTAAATTTTAAGGAAAACTGCAATGCAAAAATTCCAAACATTTTATTAAC